AGCGGGCTGTGCGTGGAAATGGCATCGATAACAGCGTTGTCGGTGCTAGGTGCTACAAAGTGGATCGAAAAGTTTATTAATGTATACTTTATTTATGAAAGTGTACGCATTACAGCGCTGTCGGTGCCAAATGCTAAAGTGCATTAAAAGTTTATTAATGTATATAAAAAAATATTGCTGATTTGAGACTTCCTGGTTTAGGGGTTTAACAGGAACATAAGGATCTTTCAGCTTAGGGGGGTAGGGGGGTTTACCGCGCAAAAGCCGGAGCGATCTTAGGTATCTGTGAAGAAAATATTGACCTTATGCACTTGATATCCAAGTATGTGATTCTTTATAGAATATCATTCCACCATGATACATGGGTTCTCTGGAATTCAAGATCTAGTTCGACCTTGTTAGACTTCTTTGCTTGCACTTGTATATGCAAGCTGAAAGGAAAAGAAAAAAAAAAGAGAACCCTATGCATATAAGAGAACGCCCGGCTTGGTGGGTAACGGGCAATAAGATTGACACCATTAACCAGATGCTTTACATTCGGCTTTCAGGGGCTGGTTTCTTAAGGATAGCCCTTGACTTAGGAACCAAATGCCAGGAATAATTCACGAGATGCGACCTAATACGATATCTGCCCCTGACCATCAATAAGAGTATGCCTACCGATAAATCGTTGGTCGGTTCTTACTACATTAAGCCGGACTGATGCTGAAAGTTGGTGGGTAAAGACGGAGCCCGTGTTAGCTGGAGTTTTATTGATATAGCAATTAATCAGTTTAAAACAACTTAGTTGGTTATTATCACGTGTTTGGCTTAATGTAAACCTTGGATTTGTGCTGATGTATGAGGGGTTAAAATCACCGTATGTTGATAATACATATAATGTACTACTCACATGCAGTATTATATATGGGTAAATACATAATATGTAATATTATACATAGATGTAGTATAACATTGGGTTTACAAGTTATAACATTTACAGTTTTACATAACTATAGCCGTCAGAGGGTAGTTTAATTTAGAATCTTAGCTTTGGGAGTTAAGGGTGGGAGTTAAAATCTCCTCTCTCTGAGCACTAGGGAGGGTTTTAACCTCCGACTTCCGGATTACAAGACCGGCGCTCTGGCGCTGAGCTACTAGGGCAGGCTCATTGGAGGGCTTTATTTTCGGCCCAGCCGGCCAAGGGGGAAAGAACTAGGAAGATGGTGAAGTAAATTACAGAGGCGACTTGTCCGATAATAATGAAGGGGTGTTCTACAGGTATGCCTCCGATTCAGGTGAGGATGAGTATATCTGCTACTAAGGCCCAAAATAAGAATTGGGTGAGCGGTCGAAAGGTTAGTCCTCGTTGTTTAGAAGTGTGTAGGATGGGGACAACCATAAGGACAAGGATTGAGAATAAAAGGGCAAGTACTCCTCCCAGCTTGTTGGGGATGGATCGTAGGATTGCGTAAGCGAACAGGAAGTATCATTCGGGTTTAATATGAGGTGGGGTCACTAGGGGGTTGGCAGGCGTAAAATTGTCTGGGTCCCCTAGGAGATTTGGTGCAAAAAGAGCTAAGGATGTTAGGCCTAGGAGTATGGCCACGAATCCTAGGAGATCTTTGTATGAGAAGTAAGGGTGGAATGAGATTTTATCAGCATCAGAGTTAATCCCTGCAGGGTTATTAGACCCTGTTTCATGAAGGAACAGAAGGTGAAGGACCGTAGCGGCTGCAATGACGAAGGGGAATAGGAAGTGAAAGGCGAAAAATCGTGTTAGAGTGGCGTTGTCAACGGAGAAGCCCCCCCAAATTCATTGTACTAGGGCGCCTCCTACGTAGGGTACAGCTGAGAGGAGGTTTGTAATTACAGTGGCCCCTCAGAATGATATTTGTCCTCACGGGAGGACGTAGCCTACAAAGGCAGTTATTATAGTGAGAAGTAAAAGTACAACTCCGATATTCCAGGTTTCTTTGTAGAGGTACGAGCCGTAGTAAAGTCCTCGGGCGATATGTATATAAATACAGATAAAAAAGAAAGATGCTCCGTTGGCATGGATGTTTCGAATGAGTCAGCCGTAACTAACATCTCGGCAGATGTGGCAAACAGAGGAGAAAGCTGTTGAAATGTCGGAGGTATAGTGCATGGCTAGGAAGAGCCCGGTAAGAATCTGGGTAGCTAAACATAGGCCTAGTAGTGAGCCAAAGTTTCATCAGACTGAGATATTAGAAGGTGCTGGGAGGTCGACTAGTGCGTCATTAGCGATTTTTAGGAGAGGGTGGGTTTTTCGGAGGTTGGCCATTAGGTTCTTGTAGTTGAATAACAACGGTGGTTTTTCAAGTCATTAGTTTCGGTTAGAGTCCGAGCAGGAATTATGACTTATCTTGTGTCTTTGTTTCTTTTAGGGCTGGTTTTAGGGCTTGTAGCTGTTGCATCTAACCCTGCACCTTACTTTGCTGCTTTGGGGTTGGTTGTAGCAGCAGGTGTAGGTTGTGGGGTTTTGGTGGGTCACGGGGGATCTTTCTTGTCTTTAGTACTATTTTTGATTTACTTGGGGGGGATGCTTGTGGTATTTGCTTATTCAGCGGCTTTGGCTGCTGAGCCTTTTCCGGAGTCTTGAGGGGATCGTTCGGTTTTAGGGTATGTGGTGGTATATACGGTGGGGGTGGTGTTGGTGGGAGGTCTATTCTGGGGTGGGTGGTATGAAACCTCATGGGTAGCAGTGGACGAGTTTAAGGAGTTTTCTGTATTGCGTGGGGATACAAGTGGGGTGGCATTGATATACTCTCATGGAGGGGGGATGTTAATTGCGTGCGCGTGGGTACTCCTATTAACACTTTTTGTGGTGTTGGAATTAACACGGGGATTGAGTCGGGGGGCGCTTCGAGCAGTTTAGGTTAATGTTAATAGAACAGCTAGAGTTGTTGAAAGGAAAAATAGGGTGAGGTATGTTTTAATTATGCCTTGTTGGATATTACTTGTTGTTGTGACTATAGGCAGGTGAGTTGAAATAATTCCCTTTGGGCCCACTTTCTCAAATCATGTTTGATCTACTATTTGGCTGGCGATGGTTTGTCCTAAAGTTAAGTTCAGCTTCGGGGTTAATCGGTGGATGATGGCGGGGAAGAATCCCAGTATGTTGGAGAAGTTATGTAGTGTAAGGTTGGGTGTAGTTTTAAATTGTTTGTTAGTTAGTGACGCAAGTTCTAATGCAATGAGAAGGCCCGAGATAGTAACCAGGAGAGCGGCTAATTTTAAGTGGGTGGGCATGGTTATTACGGGGGTGTTGGAGGGTAGGAAGTTTGAGGTAATTAGAAGCCCCGCAATGATGCTTCCTCAGGCTAGTCGCTTGATTGGGTTAATTACGGATGGGTTATTTTCATTAATAGGGGCTGTTGCTGTAAAGCGGGGGTGTCCTATGGAGACAAAAAAGATGACTCGGAGGCTATAAATGGCAGTAAATGAGGTGGCTAGTAAGGTAAGAGTAAGGGCCCAGGCGTTGAGGTGGGAGGTGTTTAAGGCTTCAATAATAGCGTCTTTGGAGAAGAACCCAGCTAAGAATGGGGTGCCAGTTAGTGCAAGGCTTCCGATTGTGAGGCAGGAGGAAGTAAAGGGGGTGAGGTTGTGTATACCACCTATTTTTCGAATGTCTTGCTCATCGTTTAAACTATGGATAATTGAGCCTGAGCATAGGAAAAGTATAGCTTTAAAGAATGCGTGGGTGCAGATGTGGAGGAAGGCTAGTTGTGGTTGATTAAGTCCGATGGTGACTATTATAAGTCCTAGTTGGCTGGATGTAGAGAATGCGACAATTTTTTTGATGTCATTTTGGGTGAGGGCGCAGGTAGCGGTGAAGAGGGTAGTTAGGGCTCCTAGGCATAAGCATACGGTTAAGGCTGTTTGGTTATTTTCTATTAGAGGGTGGAGTCGAATTAATAGGAAGATGCCCGCCACGACCATGGTGCTGGAGTGTAGTAGGGCAGATACCGGCGTAGGACCCTCTATCGCGGAGGGAAGTCACGGGTGAAGTCCAAATTGCGCTGATTTGCCGGTGGCGGCTAGAATGAGGCCTATAAGAGGGAGTGTGAGGTCAAGTCCTTTTGAAGAGGCAAATATTTGTTGAATTTCTCAGGAGTTTAGGTTTGTTGCGAACCAGGCTATACTTAGGATAAGTCCGATGTCTCCTACTCGGTTGTAAATTACAGCTTGTATAGCAGCTGTGTTAGCGTCAGCTCGTCCGTGTCATCATCCAATGAGGAGAAATGATATAATTCCGACTCCCTCTCAGCCGATAAATAGTTGGAACATGTTGTTGGCGGTTACTAAAATAATTATGGCGATTAGGAAGAGGAGGAGGTACTTAAAGAATCGGTTTATGTTGGGGTCGGCGTGTATATATCAGGATGCGAATTCTAGAATAGATCAGGTTACATACAGGGCAATAGGGGTAAAAATAATGGAGTAGTGGTCAAATTTAAAGCTAAGGTTAATGTCAAAGGTTGTGGTGTTTATTCATTGTCAGTTAGTCACGATAGTCTCGGTTCCTTGGTCTAGGAAGACAAAAAGGGGGAGTAGGCTCACTAGGAAGGCTATTTTGATAGCAGTTTTTACGTGAGTAAGGGCCCAGTTTTTGTGTTGGGGGGTTGGGGTGAGGGTGGTAATAAGAGGATAAATTAGAAGTGTGAAGATTATTAAAAGGGATGAGCTTAAGATGAGTGTAGTCGGGTGCATAGCTGCTACTTGGATTTGCACCAAGAGTTTTTGGTTCCTAAGACCAATGGATGAGCTATTATCCTTTAGAAGCACGAGTGAACCACAGAATTTAACTGAGGGGGCAGAAGATTAGCAGTCTCTGTTATCAACAGATTTCTCTCGGTGAATAAGAGGATTTTAACCTCTATTTTTAGAATCACAATCTAATGTCTTGGTTAAACTATATCTACAGAAACATCAGCCTCACATGAGCTCAGGCTTTAGGATTAGAAGGATAATTGGGATGAGGTGTAGAATAATAAGTAGGTGTTCTCGGGTGTGGGTGGGTTCAAGAGCAATAATATGGGAAGGTAGGGGCCCCCGTTGAGTTACTAAGAACAGATAAAGGGAGTAGCTTGCTGTAATTAATGTGCCTAGTCCCGTGAGAATAAGGGTTCAATACGACCAGTTAAATATAGAAGTGATGATTATTAGTTCTCCTATTAGGTTGGGGAGAGGGGGGAGGGCCAGATTTGCTAAACTAGCTACAAATCACCAAGTGGTTATTAAGGGGAGAATTATTTGTATTCCTCGGGCAAGTAGTATGGTTCGGCTGTGGGTGCGTTCGTAGCTAGTATTGGCTAAGCAGAATAGCGCTGAGGAGGCAAGGCCGTGTGCGATTATGAGAATAATTGCACCAGTAAATCCTCAAGGTGTTTGAATTAAAATACCCCCTGCGACTAATCCTATGTGGCCAACTGAAGAGTATGCGATTAGTGATTTCAGGTCTGTTTGACGTAGGCAAATAGATCCTGTTATAATGATACCTCATAAGGCCAAAACAATAAAGGGGTAGGCTAGTTCTTTGGTTAATGGGTCTAGTATAACTATTATACGTATTATGCCGTATCCTCCCAGTTTGAGGAGAACAGCCGCCAGGATTATGGATCCGGCGATTGGAGCTTCTACGTGGGCTTTGGGGAGTCAAAGGTGAACACCGTAGAGGGGTATTTTTACAAGGAAGGCTAAAAGGCAGGCAGCTCATCACAGTTTATCTCCTCACGTTAGAAGGTGTAGGGGTTGCGTATACTGCAGGGTAAATATAGATAGGGTTCCGTTGTCGTTTTGTATAAGAAGCAGGGCCACGAGGAGGGGTAGGGAGCCAGCTAGGGTATAAAATAAGAAGTAGGTACCGGCATTGAGGCGTTCAGTTTGATTTCCTCATCGGGTGATAATAATAAGGGTGGGGAGTAGCGTGGCTTCGAATATGACGTAAAATATAATAATTTCTGTGGCCCCGAATGCTAATACTAGAAATGTTTGAAGGGAGACAAGGAGGGAGATGTAGGCTCGCTGGCGATTTAAGGGTTCAGGAGAGAGGTGGTTTTGGCTAGCAAGAATTATAAGGGGAAGTAGTCAGCAGGTTAATACTAGCAGGGGTGTTGATAGGGGGTCAGTTGCTAAATAGAGGTTGGAGGAGGATCATCCGGTTTCTGACGATCATTTAAGTCAGGATAAACTTGCTAGGGCAATAATTAAACTTTGGGCGATTGATGTAGTTCATAATCATTTCGCGGGGCTGAGTCAGATCGTTGGAAAAAGCATGAGTGTGGGGATGAGGATTTTTAACATTGGAGGAGGTTTAAGCTTTGGAGGCGGTCTGTGCCGTGTGTTCGTGCAGTTGCTACTAGTAGGGCTAACCCTGCGCTGGCTTCACAGGCTGAGAACGCTAGGAGAAGTATCGGGGCCACTGAGTAGCCAGTCGCTTCCATTTGGAGGGCTCAGAGGGAGAGGGCGATGAATAGAGAGAGTATTATTCCTTCTAGGCATAGAAGGGCTGAGAGAAGGTGGGTGCGGTGAAACGCGAGTCCTATAAGCCCTAAAATAAAGGCTGAGGTAAAGCTGAAGTGTACTGGTGTCATAAGGCGGTCATGGACTTAAACCATGGTCTTTTGAGCCGAAATCAAGGGTCTTGTTTTGGACTAACTGCCTACTCGGCTCATTCTAAGCCTCCTTGGGTTCATTCATAGATTAAGCCAAGAGTAAGGAGGGCTAGAACGGCAGTGGATCAGATGAGTGTCAGGGTAGGGGTGTGGAGTTGATCCCCTCAAGGTAGGGGCAAAAGGAGGGCGATTTCTAGATCAAACAGGAGGAATAAGATGGCGATTAGAAAGAAGCGTAAGGAGAAGGGCAGGCGGGCGGACCCTAAGGGGTCAAATCCACATTCGTAGGGGGATAATTTCTCTGCGTCTGGGGAGATTTGTGGTAATCAGAAAGAAATAGTGGCTAGTACTGCGGATAATGTGATGGTAATAGTGATGATTGTTGTGATTAAATTCATTATCTTTCCTTGGATTTTAACCAAGACCGGGTGATTGGAAGTCACTTATACGTATTAATACTAGAAAGATTATGAGCCTCATCAGTAAATAGAGACGTATAGGAAGAGCCATACAACGTCTACAAAGTGTCAATATCAGGCAGCAGCTTCAAAGCCAAAATGATGTTCAGATGTAAAGTGATATTGGACTTGTCGTAGAAGGCAAACGGCCAGAAAGGTAGAGCCAATAATTACGTGTAGGCCATGGAATCCTGTAGCGACAAAGAAAGTAGAGCCGTATACGCCGTCAGCGATTGTAAATGGGGCTTCGTAGTATTCTATACCTTGTAGGAAAGTGAAGTAAAATCCCAGTAAGATAGTGAGAGTAAGAGCTTGAATGGTTTGTTTTCGTTCACCTTCTATGATGCTGTGGTGGGCTCATGTTACGGTGACACCAGATGCTAGAAGGACTGCAGTATTAAGAAGGGGTACCTCAAAGGGGTCTAGAGTAGTAATGCCTGCGGGGGGTCAGCAACCTCCTAATTCAGGTGTGGGGGCGAGGCTGGCGTGGTAGAAGGCTCAGAAGAAACCTAAGAAAAAGAATACCTCGGAGGTAATAAATAAGATTATGCCATATCGTAGCCCTTTTTGGACTGGGGGCGTGTGGTGTCCTTGAAAGGTACCTTCTCGGATGATATCCCGCCATCATTGGTATATGGTTAGAAGTAAGAGAATGTTACCTAAGGTAAGAAGTGTGAGTGAGTGGAAATGGAATCAGACTGCAGTGCCTGATGTAAGTAAAAGGGCGGCGATTGCGCCGGTCAGAGGTCAGGGGCTTGGGTCAACCATGTGGTATGCGTGTGCTTGGTGTGCCATTAAACGTTTTCTTGTAAATAGAGGCTTAGGAGTAAGACAAAAACGTAGGCTTGAATCATGGCTACAGCGATTTCGAGAAGGGTAAGTAGAAAGAGGACAATAGAAGTTAGGATCGCTACCGTGGGTATTATAGGTAGAAGAACAAAGGCTGCTGTAGCAATTAGTTGGATAAGAAGGTGGCCTGCTGTGAGATTGGCTGTAAGTCGTACGCCAAGGGCGAGGGGGCGGATAAAAAGGCTAATTGTTTCGATAATGATCAGTACTGGGATCAGTGGAACGGGGGTTCCTTCAGGCAATAAATGGCCGAGGGCGGCCGTAGGCTGGTTTCGTATGCCGATAATTACTGTAGCAAGTCACAGTGGGACTGCGAGGCCCATGTTTAGGGAGAGCTGTGTGGTCGGGGTGAATGTATATGGAAGTAGGCCAAGTATATTTAGGGTAATAAGAAATAGTATCAGGGAAGTTAGTAGAGCTGCTCACTTGTGACCGCCTAGATTTAGCGGTAAAAGAAGTTGCTGGGTAAATCGGTTGATGAACCATCCTTGTAGGGTAATTAGGCGGTTGTTTAGTCATCGGGCAGAGGGGGTAGGGAAAAGAATTCATGGGAGGGTTAATGCTACGGCGATAAGTGGGATACCTAGGTATGTGGGGCTCATAAATTGGTCGAAGAAGCTTAGTGTCATGGTCAGTTTCAGGGTTCAGGTTTAGCTTTTTCAGTGCTTTGTGAGGTAGGCTCATTTGTGAAAGTGTGGCCAAGGACTTTTGGGGGGATAACAGTTAGGAAAACCAGTCACGAGAATACTAAAATAGCAAATCAGGGGGCGGGGTTGAGTTGGGGCATGTCACTAGGGGTGGTTGGGGGCCACCAATCTTTAGCTTAAAAGGCTAACGCTATTCCCGATTTAGCTTCTTAGTGAGGCATCTTCAAGTATCATAGTGGATCATTTCTCGAAGTGTTCTAGGGGTACCGCTTCAACAACGATGGGTATGAAGCTATGGTTAGCCCCGCAGATTTCAGAACATTGTCCGTAGAATACTCCAGGTCGAGAGGCAATAAAGGCTGTTTGGTTTAATCGTCCTGGAACTGCGTCTATCTTTACACCTAAAGAAGGAACGGCTCAGGAGTGAAGGACGTCTTCAGCTGAGACGAGAACTCGGATTGGGGATTCTACAGGGACAACTATTCGATGATCTGTCTCTAGAAGACGGAATTGGCCTGGCATTAAATCTTGAGTGGGGACTATGTAAGAGTCAAAGCCTAAATCTTCGTAGTCGGTATATTCATAGCTTCAATATCATTGGTGGCCTATTGCTTTAATAGTAAGGTGGGGGTCGTTAATTTCGTCCATAAGATAGAGAATTCGGAGGGAAGGGAGAGCGATGAGAATAAGGATAACTGCTGGGAGGACAGTTCAAACGATCTCGATTTCTTGAGAATCAAGGATATACTTATTAGTAAGTTTAGTAGAGACTATTGCTACGATGATATAAAGCACTAGTGTGCTGATAAGAAGAACAATCATAAGAGCGTGGTCGTGGAAATGAAGAAGTTCTTCTATTACAGGGGAGGCCGCGTCTTGGAATCCTAGTTGTGAGGGATGTGCCATTCTAGCTAAGTGCTTAAGACACGCGGGGTTTTAACCCACAATTTTGCCTTGACAAGGCAGTGTAATAGACTAGTTTTACTAGTGTCTTATAGAAGAAAGTGGCAGAGTGGTTATGCGGTTGGCTTGAAACCAGCACATGGGGGTTCAATTCCTCCCTTTCTCGTTAGTTTGCTTGTACTTGGACAAATGCTGGTTCTTCAAATGTGTGGTAGGGTGGGGGGCATCCGTGTAGTCATTCTACGTTTGTTGAAGTTAGTTCGATTGATGCTACCTCTCGTTTGGCAGCAAAAGCTTCTCAAAGAATAAATAGGAACATAATTACAGCTACTAGGGATACAAGGGATCCGATTGAGGATACAGTGTTTCACAGTGTATAGGCGTCTGGGTAATCAGAGTACCGTCGTGGTATCCCTGCGAGGCCTAGGAAATGCTGTGGGAAAAAGGTTAAATTTACACCGATAAATATAATTCCAAAATGGATTTTGGTTCATGTGCTGTGGAGGGTGTACCCTGTAAATAGCGGGAACCAGTGTACGAAAGCGCCTATAATGGCAAATACAGCTCCTATAGATAGTACGTAGTGGAAATGAGCAACTACGTAATAAGTGTCATGTAGAACAATGTCTAATGAGGAGTTAGCAAGGACAATGCCTGTAAGTCCACCCACTGTGAACAGGAAAATAAACCCTAAGGCTCAAAGAAGTGGTGTTTCTCATTTGATTGAGCCTCCGTGTAGTGTAGCTAGTCAGCTAAATACTTTTACTCCTGTGGGGATAGCGATAATCATGGTGGCAGATGTAAAGTAAGCACGAGTGTCCACGTCTATCCCTACAGTGAACATATGGTGGGCTCAAACGATAAATCCTAACAACCCGATGGCTATTATAGCTCAGACCATTCCTATATACCCGAAGGGTTCTTTTTTGCCGGAGTAGTACGCAACGATGTGTGAAATTATACCGAAGCCTGGGAGGATGAGAATATAGACCTCTGGGTGGCCGAAGAATCAAAAGAGGTGCTGGTATAAAATTGGATCTCCCCCGCCTGCCGGGTCAAAGAAAGTGGTGTTTAGATTTCGGTCTGTAAGTAACATAGTAATGCCTGCTGCTAGGACGGGGAGGGAAAGTAATAGAAGGACAGCAGTAACTAGCACGGCTCAAACGAAAAGGGGGGTTTGGTACTGAGAGATGGCTGGAGGTTTTATGTTAATAATGGTCGTAATAAAATTAATGGCTCCTAAAATTGAGGAAATTCCAGCTAAATGAAGGGAGAAGATAGTTAAATCAACAGAGGCTCCTGCGTGGGCGAGGTTGCCGGCTAGAGGGGGGTATACTGTTCATCCGGTACCCGCGCCGGCTTCAACTCCTGATGAAGACAGGAGGAGGAGAAAGGATGGAGGAAGGAGTCAGAAGCTTATGTTATTTATTCGAGGGAATGCCATATCAGGTGCTCCGATTATTAGGGGAATTAATCAGTTTCCAAAGCCCCCGATTATAATTGGCATGACTATAAAGAAAATCATAACGAAGGCATGGGCTGTGACGATCACGTTATAGATTTGGTCATCCCCCAGAAGAGCGCCCGGCTGGCTTAGTTCCGCCCGAATCAGTAGACTCAGGGCGGTGCCTACTATCCCGGCTCAGGCACCAAATACTAAATAGAGGGTGCCAATGTCTTTGTGGTTGGTTGAGAAAAATCATCGTGTGATTGCCACAGGTAGGGTGGCTGAGAGCTTAAGCGGTGGATTGTAGCTCCATAAACAGAGGTTTGACTCCTCTCCTTATCAAGCCCTGTGGTGTACCACACGTTAGATTGCAAATCTGAAGAAGTAGGCTATAGCCTGCCGGGGCTTTCCCCCGCCTTGCTCCCCCGGGGGCGGGGGAAAGTAGATGGATGCTCGCTGGATAGAGCGCTTAGCTGTTAACTAAGAGTTTGTAGGATCGAGGCCTTCCCACCTAGAAAGGCTTTAGCTTAATTAAAGTGTCTGGGTTGCATTCAGAAGATGTGGGATAAAGTCCTGCAAGTCTTACAAGGGCTGGGGGATTTTCACCCCCGTTTAGAGCTTTGAAGGCTCTTGGTCTAAGTACTATCCTAAGCCCTTATTACAAAGTTAATATCGCAGTCACAGCTGGTGTGAGGGGCAGTAGTCCTAGGGCTATAATAGTAGTAATTGAAAGGGGTAGGGTAATTATGGTAAAGTCGAGGCGTCATGGGGCAGTAGCAGTTAGGGTGTTGGGATAAATAGTGAGGGTTAAGGCGTAGCAGAGTCGTAGATAAAAGTAAAGGCTTAGGAGGGCTGTTATAGCAGCTAGTGTGGCAGATAGTGGGAGTTCCTGTTTTGTTAGTTCCTGCAAAATAAGTCATTTTGGTATAAAGCCCGAGAGAGGGGGGAGACCTCCAAGGGACAATAATACAAGAGCGGTTAATGTGGCAAGGGTCGGGGATTTAGTTCATGAAGTTGCGAGAGTGTTGATGGTTAAAGAGTTGTTGGTTTTTAATGTGAGGAAAGCTGAAGATGTTATGACGATATACAGGGAGAGACTGAGGAGTGTGAGAGAGGGTGCGAATTGTAGAATTAGTACTATTCATCCTAGATGGGCAATTGAAGAATATGCTAGAATTTTACGTAGTTGGGTTTGATTAAGTCCACCTCAGCCTCCCACAAGTGTTGATAGAAGGCCAATTGCTACAAGTAGGGAAGAATTGATGGCTGGGGCTACTTGAATTATAAGTGCAAAGGGTGCGAGTTTTTGTCAGGTCGACAGGATTAACCCTGTAGTGAGTTCAAGTCCCTGAAGAACTTCTGGTAGTCAGAAGTGAACGGGCGCTAGTCCAAGTTTGAGGGCGAGGGCTAATATTACTGTTGTAGTTGCTAGTGGGTGTGATAGCTGGTGAATTTCTCATTCCCCGACTAGTCAGGCGTTGGTGGTGCTAGCAAAAAGGATTATTGCTGCGGCGGTTGCTTGTGTCAAAAAATACTTGGTTGTTGCTTCAATTGCTCGGGGGTGGTGCTGTTGCGCTATGATCGGGATAATGGCTAGGGTGTTGATTTCTAGGCCTATTCATGCAAGTAGTCAGTGGGAGCTGGCAAAGGTGAGGACTGTACCGAGTCCTAGACTAGAAAGTAAGATGGTGAGTACGTAGGGGTTCATTAGTAAGGGAAGGATTTTAACCAACATATTCGGGGTATGGGCCCGAAAGCTTAATTAGCTGACCTTACTAGAAAGTGGTGTAGTGGAAGCACCAAGAGTTTTGATCTCTTGAGGATGGGTTCGAGCCCCTTCTCTCTAGAATTGAGGGGACTTGAACCCCTATCAGCCACGCTATCAAGGTGGTCCTTAAGCATTCAGGCACAATTCCGGGCTAAAGCTGAGGGGGGAGGCCTGCTAGTGCGATGGGAAGTGCTAAATGTCATAGTACAAGGGCCAGAGTCAGGGGTAGGAAGCTTTTCCAAACTAAATGTATGAGTTGATCATACCGAAATCGCGGGTAGGAAGCTCGTACTCATAAAAATACAACGGAGAGGAGGGCGGCTTTCGTTATTAGGTTTAGGGCAGTTAGTTCAGGGAAAGCAGGGATGTGGGATGCGCCTAAAAATAGGACGGCTGAGAGCGTATTTATTAGAAGGATATTAGCATATTCGGCCAGGAAAAATAGGGCAAAGGGCCCTCCAGCATATTCTACATTGAATCCGGAGACTAATTCTGACTCTCCTTCTGTGAGGTCAAAGGGTGCACGGTTTGTCTCCGCGAGGGTAGAAATGTATCATATGGCGGCAAGTGGTCAGGCCGGCACGAGTAGTCAGATGCTTTCTTGGGCTACGTTGAAGGTTTGAAGAGTAAATCCTCCTGTGATAATAATAACGCTGAGTAAGATCAAGCCTAGGCTAACTTCGTAGGAAATGGTTTGTGCCACTGCCCGGAGGGCTCCAATTAAAGCGTATTTGGAGTTTGATGCCCATCCTGACCCTAAAATAGAATACACGGCCAGGCTGGACAGTGCAAGTACAAATAGTACTCCGAGGTTAAGATCTGTAACAGGGTAAGGAATAGGTATGGGGGCTCATAGAGTGAGTGCAAGTGTAAGGGCAAGTATGGGTGTAGCGAGAAATAGAAAGGGTGAAGAGGTGGAAGGTCGGACCGGTTCTTTAATAAATAGTTTTAGGCCGTCTGCGATGGGTTGTAGTAGTCCGTAGGGGCCGACGATGTTGGGCCCTTTTCGAAGTTGCATGTACCCAAGGACTTTTCGTTCAAGTAGGGTGAGGAAAGCAACTGCTAACAGAACGGGTACAATGTATGCTAGTGGATTAATAACGTGGGTAATTAGGGTAATCATAGCTAAGGAGAGGGTTTGAACCTCTGAGAAAGAGGGCTTAGGCCTCTCGCAATTACCGGGCTCTGCCACCTTAGCGCGCCGTTCTTTTAGGCAATCTTGGTGTGCCCCCTTGTCTGTTTTAGTTGCCTTCATCAGGTGGGGGTGGGGCGTGCCTCAAGCATGGGCCCCTTCTTTCCGGTCCTTTCGTACTAGGAAACATCACTTCATAGATAGAAACTGACCTGGATTACTCCGGTCTGAACTCAGATCACGTAGGACTTTAATCGTTGAACAAACGAACCCTTAATAGCGGCTGCACCATTAGGATGTCCTGATCCAACATCGAGGTCGTAAACCCCCTCGTCGATAGGGACTCTGGGAGAGGATTGCGCTGTTATCCCTAGGGTAACTTGGTCCGTTGATCGGCGTTCGCCGGATCATATTTGGTCAGATATTCTGGTGCTTAGAGCTGTAGCTCTCGGCTGTGGGGGCAGTGCCCCCAGTCCACATGGGGGCTTAATTTTCCCCCGCGGTCGCCCCAACCAAAGACATATGGGCTAGGGGTCACTGCGTTTTTACTTGTTAATTCAAGGTTGCTTGACGTGATCTGCCTGGTGTCTAAAGCTCCATAGGGTCTTCTCGTCTTATGTGCTTATGTCCGCTTCTGCACGGGCAGATCAATTTCATTGACTTGGAAGAGGAGACAGCTAAGCCCTCGTGATGCCATTCATACAGGTCTTCATTTAAAAGACAAGTGATTGCGCTACCTTCGCACGGTCAAAATACCGCGGCCGTTAAACCCATAGTCACAGGGCAGGCGGGACCTCTTATGTTTTGATTTGCAAGAGGCGATGTTTTTGGTAAACAGGCGAGGCTTGTGTTTGCCGAGTTCCTTCTCTTCCTTTGGGTCTTTCCCTTGGGGCACTCCTGTGTGGGGGTAACGATTTGTTGGTGTAGGTTTTTCTTGGTGTTTGTTCTGGCCTACAGTTCCCTCTTGGTTTGGGCTCGTTATTTGTCGGTGGGGGGTCCGGTCCGACTTACACATGTGCTGGGAGAGAGTTGTACTCTCTTATTACTCATTCTAGCATAATCTCTTCCATGGGGGCATGGAACGTCTTAGTACGGTTAGGGGGGTGGGATTTCTTATCAGGATAAGAGGTTTGTATCTGTCTGAGCTTTAACGCTTTCTGTGCAGGTGGCTGCTCTTAGGCCCACTGTAACAGGTTACCTTGGTAACTATGATCCTTAGCCGCCTGTTAAGGTTGTGTCCTTGTTCAAAGGAGCTGTACCTCCTTTGACTAACTCTCCTGGTTTCTTTGGGACAATATTAGTTTTACCTTAAGGTCCTAAGAAAGCCGGGGGGCTGAACTTCTATTCATTTCCTAAGCAACCAGCTATAACTAGGCTCGATAGGTTTATCACCTCTACTCGGGGCTCGTCCCACTCTTTTGCCACAGAGACGGGTTGGCCCTACAATAGGCTGTCCCGGAGTAGCTCGTCTAGTTTCGGGGGCCTAAACTAAAGTTCTCTTTGCTCAGGTGTGCTGGCTAAATCATGATGCAAAAGGTACGAGATTTAATCTCTGCTTCTCTAGGCTTAAATGGATTATTTCAATTCTCTTTCAGCTTTCCCTTGCGGTACTTTTTCTGTTGCTCAATTATCTCCTTTTCGGTCGCCCCTACTAAGGTGGAAAAATGGTTTGTTGACTTAATTCTAAGTTTTATTGGGGTATGTATGTTGTGGTGTTGGACCAAATATGTTGGCTAGCTAGTCAGCTCAGGGTGACCCGATTTGCACGGATGTCTTCTCGGTGTAAGGGAGGTGCTTTCCTATTTTAGCTACACTCTGGTTATTCCAAGCGCACCTTCCGGTACACTTACCATGTTACGACTTGCCTCCCCTTTGTTCGGTTAACTTCTTAGTTAGAAGGACAGGTTGAACTCGGGGAGAGTGACGGGCGGTGTGTGCGCGCCTCAGAGCCAGTTTCAAGAGAACTCTCTGTTTTCTGTTTACTGCTAAATCCACCTTCGGACGCTGATTTCACAGCGTGGTTCGTAGTGCTCTAATTTAGAGAATGTAGCCCATTTCTTCCCACCTCATGCGCTACACCTCGACCTGACGTTTTGGGTTTTGCCCATTTTGCTTACTATGGGGCCTTCACAGGGTAAGCTGACGACGGTGGTATATAGGCGGGTAAAACAAGGGGTGGTGAGGTTGAACGGGGGTTATCGGTTCTAGAACAGGCTCCTCTAGGTGGGTCTGAGGCACCGCCAAGTCCTTTGGGTTTTAAGTTGGCGCTTGTAGTTCCCTGGCGGATATCAATTGTATATTTCTATCAAGGTTTACGGCTAGGCATAGTGGGGTATCTAATCCCAGTTTGTTTCTTAGCTGTCGTGGGGTCAGGCATAGTTAAAGCTGCTTTCGCAGTAGGTCTTCGTGCTCCCAGGTGCGTATGACGGCTGAGGGGGTGTTCGGCTTTATTAAATATTTTTCCATAACCACTCTTTACGCCGGTAGTTATCAACTAGGGCCTCTCGTATAACCGCGGTGGCTGGCACGAGTTTTACCGGCCCTCTTAACCTTAACTAAGTCAAGCTTTCGCTTATGGCTTAATATTTATCACTGCTGAGTTTCCTTGGGGGTGTGGCTTAGCAAGGCGTCGTGGGCTGCTTGGGCGTGCCTGATGCCGGCTCCTCGTCCCCGGGCAGGGGATTAAGGGCATCCTCACAGGAATGCGGAGACTTGCATGTGTAAGTTCAGTTAGAGCTGATAGTAAAGTCAGGACCAAGCCTTTGTGCTAGCGGGACTTTCTAGGGTCCGTCTTAACAGCTTCAGTGTTATGCTTTAGTTAAGCTACGTCAGC